AAATTTTTGAAAAAAAAAACAAATCTAGGAACATGGCTCTTAAAAGATAAAATAATGAGCGTCGTGTAGGGAAAGAGAGTACCGGGGGGTCCCCCCCGATTTAAGCTACATTAACAAATTTTTGAAAAAAAAAAACAAATCTAGGAACATGGCTCTTAAAAGATAAAATAATCCGTTTAAGTAGCATACTAGTAGTACAGTTATTTTACGCCCTAGGGGAGTAAATATGTTAGTTAAGAATATAGTCACAGTTATTATACCCTTTATCCATCTGTATCGTCTTGCTTTTGGGGTTTGACAGGACAAAAAAAAATACTTATGGAATTTCAGTTCAGGGTATTTAAGGGGGGTAGGGGGGTTTGCGTAATATACCTTAGTACTAGAAAATATGTGTGCGTGTGCGTGTGCGTACGTGTGTGTGTGTGTGTGTGTGTGTGTGTGTGTGTGTGCGCGCATGCGTATGCGTATGCGTATGCGTATGCGTATGCGTATGCGTACCTTAGTACTAGAAAATATGTGTGCGTGTGCGTGTGCGTACGTGTACGTGTACGTGTACGTGTACGTGTACGTGTACGTGTACGTGTACGTGTGCGTACGTGTACGTGTGCGTACGTGTACGTGTACGTGTGCGCGTATGCGTATGCGTATGCGTATGCGTATGCGTATGCGTATGCGTACGTGTGCGCGTATGCGTATGCGTATGCGTATGCGTATGCGTATGCGTATGCGTATGCGTAGACTGGGATTTCTGGTTTAAAAAAAAATATGTCCATCAAGCATTAACTGAATAACACCTGTGTTTTATTTGTGCTCAGCTTGCATTTTCATTCTGTGTCTGGCTTCAATATTATTGACTGTATTAAGGCTTTGACGCCCGGTTGAATTAGGCACCCCGAAAATTAAAAAATACCAAATGCATGACACCACAGTTATGTGTGAGCATGGGCTGATTAGTCATTAGTCCATCGAGATGTCTTATTTAAGAGGAAAGAATGGGCGGTTTTAGGTGAGATGGCCCTGAAGAAAGAACCAGATGTCAGGTATAGTTTCACATTAGCTACCCCCAAGTAGTATGGGCCCGGAGCGAGAAGAGGGGCATAACCCGAGCGGGTTGCTGGTTTCTCGAAGCTTGGTGATTATTGAAGGATATTGGAGATGATATGCATGGTGACTAGAACTGATTTAAGAATGCTCTTGGTACGACAAGAGAAAGAATGTAGATGGTACGGTAAGAGATATAATGTCTATGGTCCGATTATGAGGCTAATGTATTAGGTGATATGCGTGTTGTATATGAGTTATGTGGATAAAACTGTGTAGTCTTAAGGAATTGATATTATGTGCTTGCTTATATGCATGTGCTAGAGATATGAATGCACGATTATACATAGTATGTCTTATGTAATATTAATAATATATAGTACTAATATATGGGGATATACACAAAATGCACGATGTACATAGGACATGTTATTAAGCAGGAAATAGTTTAAACAGAATGTCAGCTTTGGGTGTTGACGGTGGAGCGGTAGTGCTTCTTTCCTGATGTCCTAGGGAAGTCATACTTCCATTTATGGCTTACAAGACCATTGTAATGATTTATACTACTAGGGCTAAAGTTTCAATAATCGGTTTTCGATTAAGCCTGCAATAGGTATTAGGAGGAGAATTAATAGGAAGTATAGGATGGATGCTAATTGGCCAATAATAATGAATGGGTGTTCTACTGGTTGTCCACCAATTCATGTCAGTGTGATTAGGTCTGCTACTAGGACTCAAAACAAACATTGGCTAATTGGTCGGAATATAAGGCTGCGTTGTTTTGAGGTATGTAGAAGGGGAAGAATGGCTAGGATAAGGATAGAGAGGACTAGGGCTAATACACCTCCTAGTTTATTTGGAATAGAGCGTAAGATTGCGTATGCAAATAGGAAATACCATTCTGGTTTAATGTGAGGGGGAGTGTTAAGTGGGTTAGCTGGTGTATAATTGTCCGGGTCTCCTAGTATATCTGGTGAGAATAGTACTAATAGCAGGAGGAATAAGAAGATAATGAATACTCCTAGTAGGTCTTTAATGGTATAGTATGGGTGGAATGGGATTTTGTCTGAATCGGCGATTAGGCCAGTTGGGTTGTTTGAGCCTGTTTCGTGAAGGAATAGCAGGTGAACTATTGCTAATGCTGCGATAATGAACGGTAGGATAAAGTGGAAGGCAAAAAATCGAGTTAGAGTGGCTTTGTCTACTGAGAATCCCCCTCAGATTCATTCAACTAAGGTAGAACCGATATAAGGAATGGCGGATAGTAGATTAGTAATTACTGTGGCTCCTCAGAATGATATTTGGCCTCAGGGTAGAACGTATCCTATGAAGGCTGTGGCTATTACTGTGAATAAAAGGATTACTCCAATATTTCATGTTTCTAGGTATAAATAAGAGCCATAATAAATTCCTCGACCAATGTGGATGTATAGGCAGATAAAGAATAAGGATGCACCGTTAGCATGAAGATAGCGGATAATTCATCCATAGTTAACGTCACGGCAAATATGAGTAACGGAAGAAAAAGCTGTTAATGTATCTGAGGTGTAGTGTATGGCTAGAAATAGTCCAGTAGCAATTTGTATAATAAGGCATAATCCTAGTAATGATCCAAAGTTTCATCAGGCAGAGATATTTGAGGGGGCTGGAAGGTCGATAAAGGATTGGTTAATAATTTTGAAGAGTGGGTGCGATTTACGAATGTTGGTCATTAACGTTCTTGTAGTTGAAATACAACAACAGCTTTTCGTGCTGTAGGTTATGGTGTAGAGTCCATGTAAGAATAATGTTATACACAGTTTTAATATTAAGTGTTCTTTTTGTATTAGGGTTTGTTGGATTTTCTTCTAAGCCTTCCCCTATTTATGGTGGGTTAGGATTAATTATGAGTGGTGGAGTGGGATGTGGAATGGTTGTTAGTTTTGGTGGGTCTTTTTTAGGGTTGATGGTGTTTTTGGTTTATTTGGGGGGTATGTTAGTTGTATTTGGTTATACAACTGCTATGGCTACTGAGGAGTATCCTGAAGCTTGAGGGTCTAGTAAGGCTGTAGTGGGGGGTATGTTGTTTGGAGTTGTGATAGAGGGGATTTTTGTTTACTGATTGATTCAAGGGTTAAACAGTGGGTTAATTGGGGATGGTACTGGTGAGATAGCAAGTTGGGATTTGTTGAGTAATGTTAGTGAGGATAGTGTTCGTGGTGATTATATGGGAAGTTCAGCGTTTTATGGGGTTGGTGGTTGGTTGATATTTTTAGCTGGGTGGTCCTTGTTTGTAAGTATTTTTATTGTAATTGAGATTACTCGGGGGCGTTAAATTAATAGGGTTAGTCCTGTGAGTAGAGAGATTATAAAAGATAGGAAGTAGAGTTTTAGAAGTCCTTTTTGATGTGATGAGGAGGTTGAGGCTGATTTGTTAATTGTTGAGATTGATTTTGGAAGTGCTTTTTCTAGTCATGCTTGGTCTATTGAAATGGAGGCTAGATTCAGACCGGTAATCAGGCTTAGGGATGTTGGTAGACGGTGAATAGTTGTTGGAAAGTATCCTAGGGAGTTTGAAAAGTTATAGTACGGATAAGGAGTTTTAAATTTAAAGTTATGTGTTAGTAAGTTGAGTTCTAGGGCTAATGCGAATCCTAGAATTGTAATGATAAGCGCTGTTATTTTAATGTAAAGTGGTATGGTTAGTTGGGAGGTGGAAGTTGGGATTATGAGTTTGGAAATAAAGTAACCAGCAAAGATGCTTCCGATGATTAGTCGTTTAATTGGTTTAGTCAGTAGTGGGTTATTTTCGTTGATGATAATTAAGGGTTGGTAGCGGGGTTGGCCTATTAGAACGAAGAAGATAATTCGAGTGCTGTATATAGCGGTTATGGAAGTTGCTAATAATGTCATAATGATTGCTCAGGCATTTGCGTTAGATAGGTTAGCTGTCTCGATAATTAGATCTTTTGAGTAGAACCCTGTGAGGAAAGGTATGCCTGTGAGTGCTAGGCTTCCGATAATTAAGGCAGATGTTGTGAATGGAAGGGTTTTGTAAAGCCCTCCTATTTTTCGGATGTCTTGTTCGTCATTTAGGCTGTGGATAATAGATCCAGAGCATAGGAACAGTATTGCTTTAAAGAAAGCATGAGTACAAATGTGAAGAAATGCTAGATGAGGTTGATTAAGTCCGATAGTAACGATTATTAATCCTAGTTGGCTTGAAGTAGAGAATGCGATAATTTTTTTAATATCGTTTTGGGTAAGAGCGCATATTGCAGTGAATACTGTGGTAATAGCTCCTAGGCATAATGTGAAAGTTTGGATTTTGGGGTTATTCTCTATTATTGGGTAAAATCGGATAAGAAGGAAAACCCCTGCTACAACTATTGTACTGGAGTGTAGTAAGGCTGAAACTGGGGTTGGGCCTTCTATGGCTGCTGGTAGTCAAGGGTGTAGGCCGAATTGGGCAGATTTTCCTGTAGCTGCTAGTAATAGCCCTAATATTGGAAGGGTATTGTTGTGTGGGCATGCTAGGAAGATTTGTTGAAATTCCCATGAGTTAGTATAGATTAAGAGTCAGGCTATTGCTATAACAAAACCAATGTCTCCGATACGGTTATAGAGGACTGCTTGAAGTGCTGCTGTGTTAGCATCGGTGCGTCCATGCCATCATCCAATGAGAAGAAATGATATAATTCCTACTCCTTCTCAACCAATGAAAAGCTGGAATAGATTATTAGCTGTGACTAGGATTATTATAGTAATAAGGAAAAGTAATAAGTATTTTAAGAAGCGTTCTAGATTCGGATCTGAATGCATATATCATATTGAGAATTCGATGATTGATCATGTAACAAATAAGGCTACTGGGACAAATAAGAGGGAGAAGTGGTCTATTTTGAAACTTAGTGAGAGTTTTATTGTATGGATTGTTAGTCAATGTCAGTTAGAGATTATAATTTCTTGGTTGGAGTGGAAGAACATGAGGGCAGGGACTAGGCTTGTGATGAAGGCATAGTGAATGGATATTTTAATGTGGTTTGATAGTATGTTAGTATAGGGTTTTGTAATTAGAGATGAGGCAATAGGAAGTGTGAGGATTAGTAATGTAAGCATAAAGAATATTACGGATAAATTAATTACTTTTATTTGGAGTTGCACCAATTTTTTAGCTCCTAAGGCTATCGGATTACTACTATCCTATAAAAGTTAAGAAAGCTACATGTATTAGATGTAGTATGAAGAGTTAGCAGTTCTTCTGTCTTTCTTGGTGTATAAGAAGATTTGAACTTCTGTTGTTAGATCCACAATCTAAGGTTTTTATTAAACTATAAACACAGAAAGAGTTACCTAGAATAATCATAGGGTTAATAGATAGAATAAGGAGTGGTAATATGTGAAGTGCTATGAGGGTGTTTTCTCGTGTGAAGGTGGGTTTTATGGTGCTGGTATGGTATGTAATTTTTCCACGTTGGGTTGTAATTAGCATGTATAGGGAATACAGGGCAGTAATGAGTATATTGAGGCCTATTAGAATAATAGTAAGATTTGATCATGAGAAGGAGGCTGTGATAATTATTAATTCTCCGATTAGATTAATAGTTGGTGGAAGAGCTAAGTTAGTTAGGCTAGCTAAAGTTCATCAAATAGCCATGAGTGGTAGAATAGTGTGGAGCCCTCGAGCTATAATTATTGTTCGACTGTGGATGCGTTCGTAGTTTGAATTTGCTAGACAAAATAATAGAGAGGATGTTAACCCATGGGCGATTATTAGGGCGGTGGCACCTAAGAAGCTTCATGGTGTTTGGATTATAATTGCGATAATGACTAAGGCCATGTGGCTAACTGATGAGTAGGCAATTAGTGATTTTAGGTCTGTTTGTCGTAGACAAATAGAGCTAGTTATAATTATGCCTCATAGGGATAGTAGAAAGAAGGGGTAGGCTATTGAGGTTGTTAAAGGGTCTAGGAACACAGTTAGTCGCATTATACCATAGCCACCTAGTTTTAGTAGAATGGCTGCTAGGACTATTGAGCCTGCGATAGGTGCTTCTACATGGGCTTTTGGTAGCCATAGGTGGAGTCCATATAGGGGTATTTTAACTATAAATGCTATTATGCAGGCTAGTCATAGTAGGTTTGAAGTTCAAGTGTCTAGTAGTGGTTGTGTTCATAATTGGGTGAGTATAAAATTCAGAGTTCCTAGGGAATTTTGGATAGTAATTAGAGCAATTAGAAGGGGTAATGAGCCCATTAAAGTGTAAAATAGGAAATAAATTCCTGCATTTAATCGTTCAGTTTGATTTCCTCATCGAGTGATGATAATGAGTGTGGGGATAAGGGTTGCTTCAAATATGATATAGAATATAATAAGTTCAGAGGATAGGAATGTTATGATAAGGAATAATTGTAGTAAGACAAGTATTGTTATGTAATTTTTTTTGCGAATAACGGGTTCGGGCAAGAGGTGATGTTGGCTAGCAATGAGTATGAGTGGCAGAAGTCAGGTGGTTAGAATTAAAAGTGGGGTTGATAGAGAGTCTGAAAAGAAGAGTAGTGAATGATTTACATATGGTTCTGAAGATAGGGTAAGTAAGTGTAGGCTAAATAAGCTAATTAAGAAGCTATATATTGTGGTATTAATTCAGAGCATGTTATTTTTTGATAATCAGATTAATGGTAAAAGTATTATAGTAGGTATAATAATTTTTAACATTGTAGTAGATTAAGGTTTTGTACGTAATCAAGTCCGTATGTATTAGATACCATGACGAGAAGTGATAATCCAATTGCTGCTTCACAGGCAGCGAAAACTAGGAGAGTGATTGGTATTATGGTTGAGAATGTAAAGTTTATGTTTAGTGCTATGGATGTGCTGAGAATAAAGAGTGATAGTATCATACCCTCTAAACATAAGAGTGATGATATTAAGTGAGTTCGATAGATTAATAATCCAATTAGGGCAAGGGAGAATGCGAGGAATATGTTGATATAAATAGGGGACATAGTTGATAATTATGATAAATTCATAATCTAATGAGTCGAAATCATTTGTTTTAGTTAAACTAATTATCAATTCTGTTCATTCTAAGCCTTTCTGCAATCATTCGTATATTAGACCCGTGGCTAGTAAGGTGACAAGCATGAGTGCTATAAGTAGCATTAGATTCAGGTTGTGAAGGTGAGAGGCTCATGGTAGTGGCAAGAGTAGCGCAATTTCTAAGTCAAATAGTAGAAATGTGATTGCGATTAAGAAAAATTTTATTGAAAATGGTAGGCGTGCAGATCCTATTGGGTCAAAACCACATTCGTATGGGCTAGATTTTTCCGTATAAGTATTTAATTGTGGAAGTCAGAATGCGATGATTACGAGGATTGAGGACAAGATAGAGTTGATAAAGATAGTTAGTATTAGATTAATTACTCTTTTTCAGGTTATGCTGAAATCTACTAATTGGAAGTCAGTAATATTAGTTATACTAAAAGAGTAAGAGCCTCATCAATAAATTGATACATAAAGGAATAGTCATACTACGTCGACGAAGTGTCAGTACCATGCTGCTGCTTCAAAGCCAAAGTGATGCTTAGATGTGAAATGAAATTTAAGTTGTCGAAAGAAACATACAAGAAGAAATGTTGAGCCGATAATGACATGGAGTCCGTGGAATCCTGTGGCCATAAAGAAAGTAGAGCCGTAGATTCCGTCTGCGATAGTAAATGGTGTTTCGAAGTATTCTGAGGCTTGAAGAAGGGTAAAGTAAATGCCTAGTAGGATTGTAATGAATAAGGCTTGAATTATATGGTTGCGATTACCTTCTATGAGGCTGTGGTGAGCTCATGTAATAGTCACGCCTGAAGCTAGGAGAATAGCAGTATTAAGGAGAGGGACTTCTAGGGGATTAAGAGGGTTGATCCCTGTAGGTGGTCAACAACCTCCTAATTCTGGGGTAGGGGCTAGGCTTGAGTGATAAAAGGCTCAGAAAAATCCTGCGAAGAAGAATACTTCTGAGATAATGAATAGGATTATTCCATAACGTAGTCCTTTTTGTACAATAGGTGTATGATGTCCTTGGAATGTACTTTCTCGAATGATATCTCGTCATCATTGATACATAGTGAGGGTATTAGTTGTCAAGCCAAGAGCAAGAAGATAGATTGAGTTATAGTGGAATCATATTACTAAGCCTGATGTTATTAGCAAGGCGGAGAGAGCCCCTGTAAGTGGTCATGGGCTAGGGTTAACTATGTGGTAGGCATGTGTTTGGTGGGTCATTAAGCATTATCATGTAGGTACAAGCTTACTAGTAGGGTGAAGACATAAGCTTGAATAAGGGCTACAGCAAATTCTAAAATTGTTAGAAGAATAAGAATAATAAATGTAATGGTAGCTGTTATTGTACTAATTGATATAAGAGCTAAAGTAGCTCCACCAATAAGGTGAATTAGGAGGTGACCAGCAGTGATGTTAGCTGTTAGTCGTACAGCTAGGGCTATGGGTTGAATAAATAGGCTAATTGTCTCAATAATAATAAGTATTGGAATTAGTATTGGAGGTGTACCTTGGGGTAGGAAATGGGCTAGTGCTGTTTTGGTTTTATAGCGAAATCCTAAAACTACTGTACCTGCTCATAGTGGGATGGCTATTCCTAGATTTATAGATAGTTGGGTTGTTGGTGTAAATGAGTGGGGTAATAGACCTAATAGATTAGTAGAGCCAATAAAAAGGATTAGAGAGATTAGTATAAGTGACCAAGTTCGTCCTTTAACATTATGAATTGTCATTATTTGTTTTAAGATAAGTTGAATTAGTCATTGTTGGAGTGTTGTTCAACGGTTGCTAATTAGGCGGTAAGGGGATGGGAATAAAATGCTTGGGAATGTAATGATAAGTATAACAATTGGAAGTCCTAGGAAGGTGGGGGTTATAAATGAGGCAAATAAATTTTCGTTCATTTGGTTTCTCAAGGAGATGATTTTATTATTGGTTTTAAAGTCTGAGGTTGGGGGTCTGAGGGGTATGAGAATTTTGAGATTTTAAGTTGGAAAATAATATATAGTGCTAATAGTATGGATAGAATATTAATGAATCATGTTGATGTGTCTAATTGTGGCATTTCATTGAGGAGAAGTTATAAGTTCTCAATCTTTAACTTAAAAGGTTAACGCTAAATTTAGCTTCTCAGTGAGTTATAGAGTTGCAGATCAATTGTTAAAGTACTGCATAGGAACAATTTCTAGGACAATGGGTATGAAGCTATGGTTAGACCCACAGATTTCAGAGCATTGTCCGTAGAATAAGCCTGGTCGTGTAGAGGTCAATGTTGCTTGATTGAGTCGTCCTGGGATGGCATCTGTTTTTAAGCCTAGGGCTGGGACAGCTCAAGAATGTAGAACATCTTCAGAAGAAATTAGTATTCGGATAGGGAGTTCTATAGGCAGGACTACACGGTTATCTACTTCTAGTAAACGTAATTCTCCAGGAGCTAGATCATTAGATGGGATTATATATGAGTCAAAAGTAAGGTCGGAGAAATCTGTATATTCGTAGCTTCAGTATCATTGATGTCCTATAGTTTTAACAGTCATGGCTGGGTTATTAATTTCGTCTATTATATAAAGGATTCGAAGGGACGGTAGTGCAATTATAATAAGAATGATTGCTGGGAGGATTGTTCAAATAGTTTCTACTTCCTGGGCATCTATGGTACTAGTATGGGTGAGTTTTGTTGTTAGTATAGCTGAAATGACATATAATACGAGTGAGCTAATGAGAAACACGATTATCAGGGTATGGTCGTGAAAGTGTACTAATTCTTCTATAATGGGAGACGAAGCATCTTGAAAGCCTAATTGAAATGGGTAAGCCATAAGAGATATACAGGCATTGCACCTGTAAATTAACTTTGACAAAGTTATGTAATTATTTTACTAATATCTCTTGAATTAAGAAAGTCGTAAAGGTTACGTAGTTGACTTGAAATTAACTTTTGAAGGTTCGATTCCTTCCTTTCTTGTTAAGCTTTAATAAATGTAGGTTCTTCGAATGTGTGATAAGGAGGAGGGCAGCCATTAATTCATTCGATATTAGTAGTTGTTAGTTCAACTACAGATACTTCACGTTTTGCAGCGAAGGCCTCTCAAACGATGAAGATTATTAAGATTACAGCAACTATAGAGATAAAAGATCCTATTGAGGAGAGGGTGTTTCATGTGGTATAGGCATCTGGGTAGTCTGAATATCGTCGAGGTATTCCGGATAGGCCTAGGAAATGCTGAGGGAAGAATGTTAGATTGACCCCTACGAATATAATAATAAATTGAATTTTTGCTCATGTTGAATCAAGTGTATAGCCTGTAAATAGAGGAAATCAATGGACAAATCCTCCTATGATGGCAAATACAGCTCCTATAGATAATACATAGTGGAAATGGGCAACTACGTAATAAGTGTCGTGGAGTACGATATCTAGTGAAGAGTTAGCTAGAACAATACCTGTTAATCCTCCTACAGTAAATAAGAAAATAAATCCAAGAGCTCATAGTATTGCTGGGGATCATTTAATATTTCCTCCATGGAGAGTTGCTAATCAACTAAATACTTTTACGCCTGTGGGAATAGCAATAATTATTGTGGCTGATGTGAAATAAGCTCGGGTGTCTACGTCTATACCCACTGTGAATATATGGTGAGCTCATACGATAAATCCAAGGAAACCGATCGATATTATTGCCCATACTATTCCTATATACCCAAATGGTTCTTTTTTACCGGAGTAATATGTGACAATATGGGAGATTATTCCGAAACCAGGGAGGATTAGGATATAAACTTCTGGGTGTCCGAAGAATCAGAAAAGATGTTGATATAGAATTGGGTCTCCCCCTCCTGATGGGTCAAAGAAAGTAGTATTAATGTTTCGGTCTGTTAATAGCATGGTAATTCCTGCTGCTAGAACTGGTAGTGATAGTAGTAAAAGTACTGCTGTAATGAGTACTGATCAAACAAATAATGGAGTTTGATATTGAGATATAGCAGGAGGTTTTATGTTAATAATAGTGGTAATAAAGTTAATTGCCCCTAAGATTGAAGATACACCAGCTAAATGCAGAGAGAAAATAGTTATGTCAACTGAGGCTCCTGCATGGGCTAAATTACCTGCTAGTGGTGGATAAACAGTTCATCCTGTGCCTGCTCCTGCTTCTACTATGGAAGAAGCTAGTAGTAGTAGAAAAGAAGGTGGTAGTAGTCAGAAGCTTATGTTATTCATACGTGGAAAGGCTATATCTGGGGCTCCGATCATTAAAGGAACTAGTCAGTTTCCAAAGCCACCAATCATAATAGGTATTACTATAAAGAAAATTATAACGAAAGCATGGGCTGTAACAACAACATTATAGATCTGGTCGTCCCCTAAGAGAGTTCCAGGTTGACCTAGTTCAGCTCGGATAAGAATACTAAGGGCAGTTCCTACTATTCCTGCTCAGGTTCCAAATAATAAGTAAAGGGTTCCAATGTCTTTATGGTTAGTTGAAAATAGTCAACGGTTAATGAACATAGGTAAAATGGCTGAGTAGGCATTAGACTGTAAATCTAAAGACGAGGGTGTGAGTCCCTCTTTTACCAAGCCTTGTAGTGGTCATAACCATGTCGAATTGCAAATTCGAAGAAGCAGCTTCAATTCTGCCGGGGCTTCTCCCGCCTTTTTTCTCCCCCCTTGCAAAGGCGGGAGAAGTAGATTGAAGCCTGTTGATTATGACGTTTAGCTGTTAACTAAAAGTTCGTAGGATAAAAGCCTACCAATCTAGAAGGGCTTAGCTTAAGTTAAAGTGTCTGCTTTGCATGCAGTTGATGTGAGTTAAGTCTTGCAGTCCTTAGTTCAGAGATTAAGTATGAGTTACTTGCTAGTGGCTTTGAAGGCCTCTGGTCTGATTTAACCTAAATCTCTTGTTAATCTATGAATAGTAGAATGGGTGTTAAAGGTAGGAGTATGATTGATAAGCTAATTAGTGTTGGTAGGTTTATTAGATTGTCAGTTTTATTGAGTAATCATGAGTGTTTGGTATTGTTTGTTGATGGGAATATAGTAAGGGTTGTTGAATATGTAATTCGTAGATAGAAGAATAAGTTTAGGAGAGCTGCTAGAGCTATAATTAGTGATAAGATAATGTTGTTATTTTTAATAAGTTCTTGAATGATTAATCATTTAGGGATAAATCCTGAAAAAGGGGGTAGGCCTCCTATTGATAATAGGGTTATGGATGTAAGGGTTATTAGAAGTGGGAATTTGTTTCAGTTAGTAGATATAGATAGGAGTGTTGTGGAAGTTGTTTTGATTAATAGAAGAAATATTGTTAGTGTTGTAATGATATAGATGGTTAGGTTAAGTAGGGTTATTGTTGGATTGAAAACGATGATTGCTGTTATTCAGCCTATATGGGCAATAGAGGAGTAAGCTATGATTTTTCGTAGCTGTGTTTGATTGAGTCCTCCTCATCCTCCAATGAGGATTGATATGATGGCTGTAATTATAACTAGGTAGTGATTAATGAACGGAGAAATTATGTATAGGATACATAGTGGGGCTAATTTTTGTCATGTGAGGATTAGGATACCTGATGAGAGCGGAGATCCTTGAAGAGTCTCTGGGACTCAAAAGTGGAAGGGTGCTACTCCTAGTTTTATAATGAGGGCAGTAAAAGCTAGGTACGAGGCTGCTGTGTTTTCAAGGTTTGTTATGGTTCATTGTCCGGAGTATAAAAAATTTACTAGGACTGCTATTATTAGTAATATGGATGCTGAGGCTTGATTTATAAAGTATTTGGTAGCTGCTTCAATTGACCGTGGATTATGAGATTTGATAATCAGTGGGATGATTGCAAATAGGTTTATTTCTAGGCCAATTCATGTTAAGAGTCAGTGTGAACTAATAACTACTAGTAATGTTCCTAGGATCAGAGTGGAGATAATGGTGGAGAAGATTAATGGGTTTATTAGTACGGGAAGGGTATAAACCAACATTTTCGGGGTATGGGCCCGATAGCTTATTTAGCTGACCTTACTAGAATTTGGTGTAAAGTGGTAGCACGAGGATTTTTGAAGTCCTAGGTGTGGGTTCGAATCCCATAATTTTAGAAATAAGAGGGTTTGAACCTCTATTATTTACTCTATCAAAGTAACTCTTTTATCAGACATATTTCTAGGCTTGAGGTGGAATACTGGCTAAAATTACTGGTAATGAGATGTGTCATATACATATAGCTAATGTGAGGGGTAAGAAATTTTTTCATAAGAGGTGTATGAGTTGGTCATATCGAAATCGAGGGTATGAAGCTCGTACTCATAAGAAGCAAATTGTTAGTAGTATTGTTTTAAAAATAAAGTTTGTGGTAAAGGCTTCTGGAAATAATAGGTTGTGATAGGCTCCTAGAAAAAGTGTAGTAGTAAGTGCATTTATTATAATAATATTGGCGTATTCTGCTAGGAAGAATAGGGCGAATGGTCCTGCTGCGTATTCTACATTAAATCCTGAGACTAGTTCCGATTCTCCTTCTGTAAGATCAAATGGAGCTCGGTTAGTTTCTGCTAGTGTTGAAATGAATCATATTATGGCTAAAGGTCATGTGGGTAGAAGAAATCAGATGAATTCTTGAGATGTAATTAGGTTTATAAGGGTATAAGAGCCATTTAGAAGTATGATGGATAAGAGGATAATGGCTAGGGAGACTTCGTATGAGATAGTTTGGGCCACTGCTCGTAGTGCTCCAATAAGGGCATATTTTGAGTTAGAGGACCATCCTGATCAAAGGATTGAATACACTGCTAGACTAGATGTAGCTAGGATGAACAGTAGTCCTAGGTTAATGTTAATTAGTGGGTATGGTATAGGGAGGGGAATCCATATTATAAGAGCTAGGGTTAAAGCTAAAATTGGGGCTATGATGAATATGAGAATGGATGAGGTTAATGGTCGAAGGGGTTCTTTAATGAAGAGTTTAACTGCATCAGAGATTGGTTGGAGTAGACCATAGGGGCCTACAATGTTAGGTCCTTTACGTAGTTGTATATACCCTAAAATTTTACGTTCAATAAGTGTTAGAAATGCTACTGCTAGTAGAATTGGAATAATAAGAGAGAGTAGATTAATAAAGAACACTGTTAAGAAGAGGAGTTGAACCTCTGGGAATAAGGGCTTAAGTCTTACGCAATTTCCGGGCTCTGCCATCTTAACAATCCCCTTTTCTAGGGGGTTATTTATCAAGTATAAATTGAGATTATTTCATTTAGTTACTTGTAAGGCGCTTATGACAAGTGGGCCTCATTTCTCTGGTCCTTTCGTACTAGGAGAAATAGGTTTATATAGATAGAAACCGACCTGGATTACTCCGGTCTGAACTCAGATCACGTAGGACTTTAATCGTTGAACAAACGAACCTTTAATAGCTGCTGCACCACTGGGGTGTCCTGATCCAACATCGAGGTCGTAAACCCTATTGTTGATATGGACTCTAGAATAGGATTGCGCTGTTATCCCTAGGGTAACTTGTTCCGTTGATCACATATGTGGGTCAATTGGATTATGAAGCTTAGACAAGTAAGGTCTTGGCAAATATCTTTCGGAGGTTGAATTATACTCCGAGGTCACCCCAACCGAAAACTTCTACCTATTAAACGTTTGTTATGCCCTTAAGGGTGTAGTTTGTTGTCATTAGGTAGTTAGATTAAAGCTCCATAGGGTCTTCTCGTCTTATATTCGCATCCCCGCCTCTTCACGGGGAGGTCAATTTCACTGATTGGAAGTAAGAGACAGTTGAATCCTCGTGAAGCCGTTCATACAAGTCCTTATTTAGAGAACAAATGATTATGCTACCTTTGCACGGTCAGAGTACCGCGGCCGTTAAACTAATGTCACTGGGCAGGCAGGGCCTCTAATACTAGTAATGCTAGAGGTGATGTTTTTGGTAAACAGGCGGGATTCATGTTTGCCGAGTTCCTTTTACTTCTTTTAATCTTTCCTTAAGTGCACACCAGTGTTGGATTAATAGTATGGATAATAATTAGCTAGATTGTGGGTTATAATTATAGGACTATTAACTATCAGTGGGCATCCGTTCTGATATAAGCTTGTGCTAGGAGAATGTTTTCTTGTTACTCATACTAACATTATTGTTTCTATGTATAAATAGAATAGTTCAGTATTGAATTGGGAGTTTGTTAAATTTGTTAAATTAGTGTTTTAAATTAGTGTTGAGCTTTAACGCTTTCTTAATTGATGGCTGCTTTTAGGCCTACTATGTTTATTAATTTACTTACTCTCTAATCAAGGTTGTAACCTTAATCAATAGAGATGTACCTCTATTGATTAGCTCTAAATTTACGGAATAAGGCTAGGTTGTCCTATAGGGTAAATTTAGGTAGAACTTAAATTCCTTTTCTGAACAACCAGCTATCTCCAGGCTCGATTGGCTTTTCACCTCTACTCACAAATCTTCTCACTATTTTGCTACATAGACGAGTTTATTCTATTATTGTTCATGAGTAGCTCGTCTGGTTTCGGGGATTTTGGCTGAAGGTCTCTTTGTCAAATGGTTTCTAGTTAGTCCATGATGCAAAAGGTACAAGGTTTAAGCTTTGCTGTTTATTACTATTAATTTTATCTTTCATCGTTCCCTTGCGGTACTTTCTCTATAGCTCCTAGGTCATATTTCTATCTCCTATACTTTATAGTATAAATGTTTTAGCTTATTCGGGAGTTTTAGTTTTATTAATTTTTAGTAGGGCTAGTATTAGTTCAAAGTGATCATTAAATTGAGATCTTCTGGGTGTAGGCCAGATGCTTTGTTTTAAGCTACACTTTGAATAGTCCAAGCACACTTTCCAGTATGCTTACCTTGTTACGACTTGTCTCCTCTTGTGTTTATTTCAATTTTAATATATTTATGTTCAGATAACATTTGAGGAGGGTGACGGGCGGTGTGTGCGTGCTTCATGGCCTGATTCAGCCAAGCTCTCTATTCTTAGCTTACTACTAAATCCTCCTTTAACCTTTCTTTTCATAAGGGTATTCGTTAATGCTCTTTAAAAGAGAATGTAGCCCATTAGTTTCCATCATATAAGTTACACCTTGACCTAACGTTTTTATTAAGTATAATTAAGCTTACTTTAATTCCTTTTAAGGGTTTGCTGAAGATGGCGGTATATAGACTGGATTAGCAAATGATGGTAGGGTTTAGCGGGGTTTATCGATTATACAACAGGCTCCTCTAGGTGGATATAAAGCACCGCCAAGTCCTTTGAGTTTTAAGCTTTTGCTCGTAGTTCTCTGGCGAGTAATTTTGTTACTAATTAACTAGGTTTAAGGCTAGGCATAGTGGGGTATCTAATCCCAGTTTGTATCTTAGCTATCGTGGATTCTGATATGTTAAAGTCACTTTCGTAGGGTATTTAATTTTAGACCTTTAGCTTTTTACAGCTGAGGTTAAATTTAACTTTAGTATGTGAATGTCATAGCCACTCTTTACGCCGGGTTCTATTAGTTTGGGCTGTTCGTATGACCGCGGTGGCTGGCACGAAGTTGACCAGCCCTAATTAGCATAACTTAGTCGAACTTTCGTTTATTGCTTAATTTTTGTTACTGCTGTTTCCCGTGGGGGTGTGGCTGTGCAAGGTGTTATGAGCTACTATGTAGTGTGCTTGATACCAGCTCCTTGATACCAAGAGTGGTTTAAAGGGCATTTTCACCGGGGGGCAGATACTTGCATGTATAATTTTGCTAATAACTAATAGCAAGGCTAGGACCAAACCTTTATGTTTATGGAGTCTTAAAGACTCATCTTAGCATTTTCAGTGCTTTGCTTTAAAATTTAAGCTACATTAAC